TGATTATAATATAATAATGTACAATAGAATATGAAAAAGAAAATTATATTCTAAAAATAAAATATATAAAATATATATAGAATAAAAATAGAATCCAAAAATACTTAAATTAAAAAAGGAGGATTTGAAATGCGAGATCTAAAAACATATCTTTCCGTGGCACCGGTAGTAAGTACTCTATGGTTCGGGGCTTTGGCGGGTCTCTTGATAGAGATCAATCGTTTTTTTCCAGATGCATTGATATTCCCCTTTTTTTCATTTTAGTTATTGACACGGGAAGGGGTGAAAAAGATTATAGATCCAATTAAATATATGTAATTAATCTCTTCTTTTTTATTTCTTCTTTTTTAGAATTGTAATAAAATAAGTTAGAAAAGAGAAAGAATATTAAAGGGTTAAATTAGGCCTCATTTAAATTCGGAGTGGAACTCGGAATCTGGTCCAGGCTTCAATGGAATTGAATTATTAATTCAATTCCATTTCTATTAATAATAGAATGAAACCAGAAATCGAAACGGAATGCCTAGGATGGGGTCAAAATATTCTACAAAATACTTTAACAAGTGAAAATACTGTATTTATTGCAGTAATGAAATATAGTTCGAAATCATTGCATTATTTTTGTACTATATAGAGTGAAATCTTTCCAAATTTTATTTCGAATTTGGAATTTCTTTTTTTTTTTTCGTTTTTTTTTATTAGATTCGAATCCGAAAATCGAAGAGTTAAGTGAATTAAAAACCCAAAGGAGGTTCATGGCCAAGGGTAAAGATATCCGAGTAACTGTTATTTTGGAGTGTACCGGTTGTGATAAAAAGAATATTAATAAGGAATCAACTGGTATTTCTAGATATATTACTCAAAAGAATCGACACAATACGCCTAGTCGATTGGAATTGAGAAAATTTTGTCCCCGCTGTTGCAAGCATATAATTCACGCAGAAATAAAGAAATAGAAAAAATGGATCGCTTGTGTGTTACCCTTCCAACCAAAGAACATAACATGTAAAATGATCCATTTTTTTATATATATACTATAATCTATAATTTATAGTTGAATTTTATACATATATATATCCTTATATAAAAACATATATTAAAAAAGTAAGAATAAAAAAAACAAATCCTTTCTTGTAATAAATGTTATTTTTGGAATAGGAATAAAACCATGGAAAAATCTAAGCGACTCTTTCTTAAATCCAAGCGATCTTTTCGTAGGCGTTTGCCTCCGATCCAATCGGGGGACCGAATTGATTATAAAAACATGGGTTTAATTAGTCGATTTATTAGTGAACAGGGAAAAATATTATCCAGACGCGTAAATAGATTGACCTTGAAACAACAACGATTAATTACGATTGCTATAAAACAAGCTCGTATTTTATCTTCGTTACCTTTTCTTAATAACGAAAAACAATTTGAAAAAAGCGAGTCGACCGCTAAAACTACTACTTTAAAAAAAAAAAATAGAAATTAAAAATTTGAAATAAAATTGGAATTTAGATTCAAATTAAACATAGATTGATGTTTTGTTTGAAAACAACAGCAATTCCATTTTGGTTGTTATGTTGTAAGAAACAAGATAATCGGTGACGAATAAATTTTTTTTAAGCATGGTTGTTTATTTTGACAGCTTTATCATATGATAAAGCTGTCAAAATAAACAATTTTGGATTCTATACCTTCCCAGAGTACAGTCTCGGGGGATTTTTAGTTTTTATGATATCTTTGGCAATCATAAAAAAACAATTCTCTTTTAATATAGCTATTTGTGCAACTATTTTACGATTAAGAAGCAATTGCTTCGTGTATAGATTATATATTAAATTACTGTAAATATAATATACTTTAGGATTCTCACGAATTACTGCATTTATTCGACTAATCCATAAACCACGAAAATCTCTTTTTTTCCTATCCCTATCCCGATGAGCCGAAACCAAAGCTTTAATTTTCTGTTGAGTAATAGTTCGAGTAAGTCTTGAATGAGCTCCGCGAAAGCTTGATGTAAATAAACGAATTTTTGTCCTCCGTTTCCGAGCAATATATCCTCGTTTAATTCTGGTCATTGAATAAATGAGATTTGGATGAATAACTATTTGATTTTTTTTAAGTTATTCTTTTCTACTTCCTAGTCTATTAATAACAAAAATGGATTCTTCCAATGTATAAAAAAAAATTCCAATGGCTCTTGCTACTATAACCTCCCCAACCACGATTTTTTCTAAATATTGAACCTAAAAATAACAAATTGCATTGATACTAGGTATCAAAAAACATAGTATATAGTAAATGAAATAGGACATAGATAAAAAAATGGTGGGTTCCTTCGTTTCTATGATTTTTTTTATAAACGAACAGGTCCTCTCTATACACCGGAGCCTTTTTTTTTCATTTTGATATTCATTTAATTAATGTTATTGGTAACTTGTACAGTTCACACTATTTGACTCTACCCATCTAATATCTAGTAAATAGGTTTTTACAACGAAATCTAGTTATACAGTAACGGTATTTAAGTATGAAATTTTGCTGGGTAGCTGACCCTTTTATTCCGTTCTTCCTAAATTCATTAAGGACATAATTTCTCTTTAATTGAAATTCAATTTTCTCCGCTTAATGGATAACTTAATTATTTGTTCCCAATGTAAAGTTTTTGTAATCTTAAATTGCAATTTAAGGTTATTGAGTTTGCACCAATCCAAATCATAAATTTTATATTTATACATGATAGAAGAATTTATATATTATTAATATATAATTAAGTTAAGATAGTGTGAATGGAATTGTGAATGGAAAAATTCCATTCACACTATCTTAACTTAACCGATCGCCAATACTGAAAAAATGAAATAGGTTTTTTCTTATTATATGATCTGAACGAGTCGCACATACACCCTGGTACACGTTCCTCGGCGCTGAGGGCATCCCCGAAGAGCTGGGGATTTTGTGACGTTTCGAATTGGCTGTCTTGTGTTTCTAATAAGTTGTTTCATAGTTGGCATGGTGAGTTGTATATCTATCTATATATAATGAGCGGGTTTAGATCAATCCTAACCCGATGATTCTGAATTATTTATATCCTATTAATTCTGAATTATTTCTATCCTATTATTCATAGATATTTTTTATATTAAAACTAAAGGATTCAAAAATGAAATTGCAAATTCTTTATTTTTTTAGAATAATCTTTGCTACTAATTTTTTATTCAACTGCTACAAGATCCACAATTCCATGAGCTTGGGCTTCTGCTGCTGACATAAAAGCATCCCTTTCCATGTCTTCGGATATAACCCATAAAGGTTTGCCCGTTCTTTGCATATAAACCCTTGTGATAGTTTCACGCAGTTTCAGCAGTTCTTCCGCTTCCACGATAAATTCTCCCGTTTGTCCCTCATAAAAAGAACTAGCGGGTTGGTGGATCATTACCCTGATTATATAACTTAATAAGTGTTTCCCTTATCTTGATAAAGATTTTGATAAGGATTTCTCCTATATAGGTAAAGATTTTCTTTATTCCCCAAACAAAGGTAAAAGGGATAAATACAAATAAGAAAATAAATGAGCAAAAATAAGATTCAAGAACCGTACAAGCATTTTCTGCGTATTAATGCATACGGCTTTTCCAAGTATGCATTTCATTTTTTTCCTCTATGGATAGAGGAAAAAATGAAAAAAGAAGTACAAAATCTATTAGGTCTTTTGGATCCATATCCTTAAATAATAATAATAATAATAAACAATACAATAACCAACTTTCTTTTTCATTTTTGAAGATATTTTAAAATACTATGATGGTTCCGTTGTTTTTTTTTTTTATTTTGTTTGTTATTCAACAATCCAAAAGTTTCTTTTTTTGCATATTTTACGTTTTCTTCTAATTAAAATAAAAATTTTTTTTTTTTACTAATTTTCTGGTATGAAAAAAACATAAAAGTCTGTGACACTAAAATTAAACTAGGTTATTGATAAATCAGATAAAATATTAAATACCCTCTTTTTCATACTACTCTTTCTATATATAATCGAATAGTTTCAATTAAAAAACAAAAATTTGCATATGGAATTCGAAATACCATGCTTTTATTACTTAAAAAATGTTTTATTTAATGGCGAAGGTATAGTCTATATATATTTTCTCAAATAAATATATATATATTTTCTCAAATAAAAGAATCATTGGCGCCAAGCGTGAGGGAATGCTAAACGTTTGGTAATTTCCCCTCCTGCCAAAATAAAGGATCCCATCGAAGCGGCTAATCCCATACATACTGTCTGTACATCTGGTTGTACAAATTGCATAGTATCATAAACAGCTATTCCGGGTAATACCCAACCCCCCGGAGAATTTATAAACAGATACAAATCTTTATTATCGTCCTCTATACTGAGATATACCATAAGACCAATAAGTTGATTAGATATTTCACTATCAACCTCTTGACCTAAAAAAAGTAATCTTTCTCGATAAAGTCGATTGATTAGGATTCCATTTTTTTCCTTAAGAGCCGTACATGCACCTTTTGATGCATACAGTTCACCAAAAACCATATAAGTAAAAAGGAATCAATGTGTCGATTTTAAATCTCTTTCTCTTTTTATAATGGACTTCTTCGAACTTTTAAAGAAAAAAAAATAATATACTCAATTTATTGAACTAACTTCTCATTGATGTATTGCTTTCATCGAGATTGAATCTCAATCACAATGTAATTTTCTTGTTTCTGAATAGACTTTTTCAATTCTTTTAGGTTTCTTTTCTACTCTGAGTAAAGATCTGCCCGATTTGGATTTGCACATATAGCACAAATATTACAATACTATTTCTTTCTTTTTGTTATAACTTCTTTCTTTTTTGAACTTATTATTTAATGTTTTCTGTAAAATATATGATATTATAGAAATAGAAGTGGTGATCGTAGATATATTACCAATTGGTTTTTTTCTAAACAGAGCCTGGGTACTTTATTTTATTGGTCCAACCAAGCCAACCATAAATTATCTATAGTTTTGAATAAGAATCTGAATACCCCCTCTAAAAAATAAAAAAAAAAAAAACAAAAAAATCGATAGAATTTTACTTCATTACACTTCACGCTCCAAATTTTTTATGATTCAAGAATTTTCTTTTTGGGGGTGAAAGAGAGGATATCTCGATCGGGGGAGAAAACGGGGAAATTCCATATGACCTACTATATCTGACAAGTCGCACTATATATCAACCCAAGATGCATCTTCTTCCCCAGGGCTTCGAAAGGGTACTTTTGGAACACCAATGGGCATAAAATGGAGAAATAATAAAGTCATATATCTCACTTTAGTGTGGAAACGTAAGAATTAGCTTATCTATTAAAAAAGATTTACTCGTCTTATATTACATTTATATATTTTTATAAATATATATTTTTATAAATAAATCAAATCAAAAAGGAATACTAAATTAAGTAAAGTTGTTACGAATGAGTTCATTGGGGTGATAAACGAGTATGTCTGCATTTATTTATTTAAATATTCATAGAGAAAGTTGTCAACCCCTCTCGTCTTCTCCCCATTGCGTATTGTTACTTATCGGGTATAAAATAAATCTGTTTCTTTTTATTTTTACAAAGAGGATTGTTCGATTATTAATAAAAAATTCGAACAAATTTTAATGCTTTTTCTGAGATAATTTACTGAAAGGCTAGAGTCATAGTATAGTTTTTTCCAGTGCAATAAAGTTACATAGTGTCTATTTTTTTGTTGATATAAGGGGTATTTTCATGGGTTTACCTTGGTATCGTGTTCATACTGTTGTATTAAATGATCCGGGCCGTTTGCTTTCTGTTCATATAATGCACACAGCTTTGGTTGCTGGTTGGGCTGGTTCGATGGCTCTATATGAATTAGCAGTTTTTGATCCCTCTGATCCTGTTCTTGATCCAATGTGGAGACAGGGTATGTTCGTTATACCTTTTATGACTCGTTTAGGAATAACTAATTCGTGGGGCGGTTGGAATATCACAGGAGGGACTATCACGAATCCGGGTATTTGGAGTTACGAAGGTGTGGCCGGAGCACATATTGTGTTTTCGGGCTTGTGCTTTTTAGCAGCTATTTGGCATTGGGTTTATTGGGATCTAGAAATCTTTAGTGATGAACGTACTGGAAAACCTTCCTTGGATTTGCCCAAAATTTTTGGGATTCATTTATTTCTTGCAGGGGTGGCTTGTTTTGGTTTTGGCGCATTTCATGTAACAGGATTGTATGGTCCTGGAATTTGGGTGTCTGATCCTTATGGACTAACTGGAAGGATACAATCCGTAAATCCCGCGTGGGGTGTGGAAGGTTTTGATCCTTTTGTTCCTGGGGGAATAGCTTCTCATCATATTGCAGCAGGAACGTTGGGCATATTAGCGGGTCTTTTCCATCTTAGTGTGCGTCCGCCCCAACGTTTATATAAAGGATTACGTATGGGAAATATTGAAACCGTCCTTTCCAGTAGTATTGCTGCTGTGTTTTTTGCAGCTTTTGTCGTTGCTGGAACTATGTGGTATGGTTCAGCAACAACCCCCATTGAATTATTTGGTCCTACCCGCTATCAATGGGATCAGGGATACTTCCAACAAGAAATATATCGAAGAGTTGGTGTTGGACTAGCCGAAAATCAAAGTTTATCAGAAGCTTGGTCTAAAATTCCCGAAAAATTAGCTTTTTACGATTACATCGGTAATAATCCAGCAAAAGGGGGGTTATTTAGAGCGGGCTCAATGGACAATGGAGATGGAATAGCCGTCGGTTGGTTAGGACATCCCATCTTTAGAGATAAAGAGGGGCGTGAGCTTTTTGTACGTCGTATGCCTACTTTTTTTGAAACATTTCCTGTTGTTTTGGTGGACGGGGACGGAATTGTTAGAGCTGATGTTCCTTTTCGACGGGCAGAATCTAAATATAGTGTCGAACAAGTAGGTGTAACCGTTGAGTTCTATGGTGGCGAACTTAATGGAGTCAGTTATAGTGATCCCGCTACTGTGAAAAAATATGCTAGACGTGCTCAATTGGGTGAAATTTTTGAATTAGATCGTGCTACTTTGAAATCAGATGGTGTTTTTCGTAGCAGTCCAAGGGGTTGGTTTACTTTTGGACATGCTTCATTTGCTCTGCTATTCTTTTTCGGGCACATTTGGCATGGTGCTAGAACTTTGTTCAGAGATGTTTTTGCCGGTATCGACCCAGATTTAGATGCTCAAGTAGAATTTGGAGCATTCCAAAAACTTGGAGATCCAACTACAAGAAGACAGGCAGTTTGATAGAACATTCTTTTGTTGTTTTTCAACTTTTTTGTTAGGATTTTGAATTTCACATAGAGAACTAGATAAATCTGGATGCATTTACTCTGGTTCTTTCTTTTTTATCTGGGAAATGCACCCCAATAAACAGGTATGAAAGCTATAATTGTAAACCACGATCAAATCTATGGAAGCATTGGTTTATACATTCCTCTTAGTCTCGACTTTAGGAATTCTTTTTTTCGCTATCTTTTTTAGAGAACCCCCTAAAGTTCCAACGAAAAAAACGAAATAATTTTTATTATCTTAGTTGAAGTAATGAGCCCCCCAATAGGGGGGCTCATTACTTCAACTAGTCCCCATGTTCTTCGAATGGATCTCTTAGTTGTTGAGAGGGTTGCCCAAAAGCAGTATATAAGGCATACCCAGTAAAACTTACAAGTAAACCAGATATAGAGATGGCAATTAGGGTTGCTGTTTCCATTATTATAATTATAAAGTGTCAAGATCATAATAGATCTATAGGATAAGATCCTTATATTTACATCGGAATGGTATACAAAGTCAACAGATCTCAATGAATAAAAAATCGTATTTATGGCTACGCAAACGGTTGAGGATAATTCTAGATCTGGTCCAAGACAAACTGGTATAGGGAATTTATTGAAACCATTAAATTCAGAATATGGTAAAGTAGCTCCGGGGTGGGGAACTACCCCTTTGATGGGTGTTGCAATGGCTCTATTTGCGATATTTCTATCTATTATTTTAGAGATTTATAATTCGTCCATTTTACTGGATGGAATTTCTATTAATTAGATTTACGAGAATAGAGTAATTAATTTTTCAATAGAAAAGAAAGTTAAGCATTTAGGGTTCTTATTGTTTGTTAGCCTATTCCATTTTTATTTGGTAGTTTGATCGTGGAATTTCTTTGTTTCTGTATTTCCGGAATATGAGTGTGTGACTTGTTTTAATGGATCCTATTGATAGTACAGAACATAAAATAAAATGGATCTGTCATCTTGATAGAGATGGTTTTATCCCGTCAGATATTTATTCTAGTATCTGGAGCACGGAATATAGAAAATTTCTAAAACTATTAGAACTATGATTCATACTAAGTATTTAGACCTCGCAATCGGACTTAAAAAACTTTTCAAAAAGTTATAAAATCAAAATAAATTGAAGAATTTTCATCCTTTAAAACTTCCGGAGCTTACCTTTATTTTGATCAAAGGACAAACGTTTCTTTGGATTTTTTCATTTCATTATATCTATATCTATTCATTGAATAAGTGATGATCCAGCAATTCTTACTCAGGGAATTTTTGGACTTCGATTAAAGGTTTTTTTTGAATCATCGTGGTTATAGTATGAACCTGATGTTTTTTTTTAATTGATTCGTATGGTCCTAACAAGAAAATTCCTATCAATAATAAAAATTTAATAATAATAATAAAGAAGAAAGCAGTTAAATCACATTACACATAAATAAAAAATGAAGTAAGTAATAGAAAATAGAATATTCAAGAGGCCTGAAAAGATCAAGATAAAGACAAGAGAGCTGACTTGAGATTTTGGCATTATAACCCAAAATAATAGCTTTTGGATTTCTAGTTTTTCTTATCGTCAGAGAAAATTAGAATCATAGGATTAAATCAAGAATTTAAAAACTTTCTATTACAAATATCTGTTTTTGTTACAACCAGTGTAAGTGTATTTGGGTATTTTTGTTTGAGCCGTACGAGATGAAATTCTCATATACGGTTCTCAGGGGGGTCCATTGGTTTACCTATCTCAATAAAGTTTATGATTGGTTCGAAGAACGTCTTGAGATTCAAGCGATTGCCGATGATATAACTAGTAAATACGTTCCTCCTCATGTGAATATATTTTATTGTTTAGGAGGAATTACACTTACTTGTTTTTTAGTCCAAGTAGCAACGGGATTTGCTATGACTTTTTATTATCGTCCGACCGTTACTGAAGCTTTTGCTTCTGTTCAATATATAATGACTGAGGCTAACTTTGGTTGGTTAATTCGATCAGTTCATCGATGGTCGGCAAGTATGATGGTCTTAATGATGATTCTACACGTATTTCGTGTGTATCTCACAGGTGGTTTTAAAAAACCTCGCGAATTAACTTGGGTTACGGGTGTAGTTTTGGGTGTATTGACTGCATCTTTTGGTGTAACAGGTTATTCCTTACCTTGGGACCAAATCGGTTATTGGGCAGTAAAAATTGTAACAGGCGTACCCGACGCGATTCCTGTAATAGGATCGTCTGTGGTAGAGTTATTACGCGGAAGTTCTAGTGTGGGACAATCTACCTTAACTCGTTTTTATAGCCTGCATACTTTTGTACTACCTCTTCTTACTGCTGTATTTATGTTAATGCACTTTTCAATGATACGTAAGCAGGGCATTTCCGGTCCTTTATAGCGAATATAGATCATAGATATTTGTAATCACAATCACTTTTTATTTTGGGGAGGAATATATTTCATTGCTACAAATATGGATTATTTAAAAGAATAAGACATGTATTTGGATATTTCCCTTCAACTTAACAAAAATGGAATTCTTTTTATTATTTACATAAGATACACGAATAGTTGAAGGGAACTCTCCGAAGAAAAAATGGATTATGGGAGTGTGTGACTTGAACTATTGATTGAGCCACGCAGATATATGAATATGACTTTATCTTATCTGCCACGTTAGAATTT